CTGCAATCTTTTTCTGTCCGTGAGCATCCCTCTAGATCTGTCCGTGAGAATCCCTCTAGAATGCCTTCTATTTCTAATAGGCCATGAACTAGATCAAAATCATTCTCAACGAGTCTACCATAAGCGATCCTATTGTTTTCCTCTGGTTCGGGTGGAGACCAAAGATCTTGAGCGACCGATCCGGCAGAACAATTCAAAAGATAAAGAAGTATCGTTAATTTCTTCGTGCTCATTCCAAGTTCGACGTACGAGCTGTACAAATAAAAATCCCCTTCGTTACAGAATGTCTTCTGCAAATAGATAGATATCGGATCTATGGGGCAATTATTTAGAAGTAAATTTTGTGCGACAGCCCTTCCTATCTGATAGAAAAGGAGCCGAGAATTCTGAACCGGTATTACATGGGCTCGCAAATCCCAAGTTTGTCTATGACGAGCTAATCTAATTGTATTTTCGTCTATAATCGATTTCCCATGTGAAATACTAATCGATAGGGCCTCATTGGTAAGTGCTATAAGATCTTGTGCATTGGAACCCATGGTTATGGCCGCGAATCCATTAGCCTGGAACGCTTTTTTTTCCAAGCGAAATCCCCTAGTATATGAAAGAGTGAAAAAGTGCTTTCGTTGTTGTGGAATAAGAGGCCTTCGTACCTTAATGCACGTATCTAATCTATGCGGAGCTATTAGAGAGGGATCCACGAATTGGGGAAAATGGGTCGAAGCAATAACAAGACTATTTCCAGTGGAAGATCTTTCACAATCCCAGTAGAGAAGGTTCACTAATAGCTCGAGGGAGAAGGAACCCGAATCCCTAAAATGCAGCTCATGAATGTTTGGAATCCATATTATGCAAGGAGAGATTGCTTTTGTTAATTCGATTTGAAGGCTGATATAAAATTGGGCTACGCGCCACACCGTGTCCATCTCCTCAGTTAGCGCATCCATCCTAGTTAGCTGTTCCAGCTCCATATTAATCTTATCGTCATGAGCATCTCTCTCCTCAAAACTATAGATACTAGGATCAAAATCAATATCCATATCGTCAAAAACATGAATATCTTGATTAATAGCCTCAATAGGGTCACGAGCATCAATAAAAATCTCGATCTCATCATCACTGGCATCACTGTCATCATCATCATCAGCAAAACGAAAAACTGTATCCCGGAACTTGTCCAGAAATATCGTAATGAAAGGAAGATAGGAGTTTTTCGTTAGGTATTTGACCAAATAGGATCGTCCAATTCCTATAGAACCTATCACTAAAATACCCCGAGAGGGGGTTACAGCTAAGCGGAGCGAAAAGGGTTGTAGATCAGATGGGACATGAACACTATTAGCCCCAGACGGGGTTTGTGCATAAGTGATTGTCTGATAATGAGCAAGGAATAGCCGTCTTTCTGCTAAAGAGGATGTATCGAACTCATAATTTAGTAGATCCTTGTTATGAAGGTCAATTAAGTTTCCTAAGTAAATTTCTCCCGGTTGTTCCATCATTGGAGAATCAAAGTCATTCTTTGAGAAATGATCACTCTGAGTCAGACTCCATAAAATTCGATCAATCCTTTTTTCTGGCGTTAAGGTGGAGAACTGAATCAAGACTTCTCTTTCTTCATCCTCAACCCAATCACTGTTTGCGGCCCAGTCTTCTATCGTTTCATCAATCCAATACCCGCTCCTTTTTCTTAGCACTGAATAGATCTCTTTACTTGTATGACTTAGATATCTCGTATTTATCGAAAAAGCGAGTGGATCGAAGGGCATACTTATGAGATCGATGATCTCGACGAGCTTTTTCTTCCAATTTTTCTTCTTATTAAATCGTATTCCATCAGCATTACGCAAGAACATCTTTTGCAGAGCACCTAGAAAGAGATTAGTTAACCTGAACAACCCGAAAGAATTCGATTCAGATAGAGGATACCTATCCAGAAGTTTTCCCACCTCAATCTCAAGCATAGATGATTCCATTATCAAAGATTTGACCGTTTTGAACTCTGTCTGTAACTCACTAGCGCTCGAGAAAACAACGTAAAGATGTACCACAACGAGACTTCCAGCCACAAGAAGAAGGAAAAAGATTGCAGAGAGGAACTCCCGAAGATTTTCCGATCTCAGCTGTGTCGATCTCAATGGTGGCTTATTTTTTGGAGGAATCAGGCCATGGGACAGAACAAACTTATGCCAACACTTCCTCTGAATCGTACTTATCTTCCTCTGAATCTTACTTATCTTCCTCTGAATCTTCCTTATCAGAGTATATTGCCTCTTCCATTTTGTAAGACAAAATTGAATCTGTTTAATTCGCCCTTTTGTAACTGCTACCTCACTAATATCACTAATAATATCAATAAAAATGGATACACTATCCATAAAAATGGATACAAACTTGTTTTTGCTCTTTAGTCTCCACAATAGGTCTGAACAAATTTGTAAAAATAGAGGCTTTAGATATCTGTACCCTTGGGAAGTAAAGGCCCATGGCAGATATGTTTGGA